CGTTATTGTGGCATATAGAAGCAGATGTCCATGACGTGTGCGGCTACTTAATCAAGTACCAAATTTCGATGATCATTCCATTCTTTTTCAAAAGGATGCCCCGGTCTGAACATGTAGTTGACAAGGGCAAAGCAAAGTAAGGCCCTTTGCCTTACTTTATTTTTTTTATAAGTAATAACGATTGCTTCTCCATGCCCCAATGTAGATCCGTTGGTATTTATGCATTTTCTACTTTCCTCGCATACGATTCCGATAGTTGAGTTCTTCTACACCCCGTCGCTATCCTTTTAGCCTTCCGCAATATCCATCTTCTAGTTAGCCTCCTGTTTAAGGAAGTTAGTCCGCCCTCGGGATCTAGTTTTTTTAAGTTAATAATAATCAGCAGGATCCGTTAACTGTGCTCCTAGCTCAGAAGCTTGCCTTTCGCTCCATTTCACAGGCCGGGTATAAGGTCTGCCCTCTCCTAGTAGCGTACCTGAGCCGCTATTGAAGCCCCGTCGAAGACACCAGTCGATCGGGCCTTGACGACACAAACAAGTCAGTAATGCTAGACTGGTATGGAGATGGAGTGCCGAACGACCTGTAAAATGAAGAAGAAAACATTTGGTTCGGCTGTAGTTTCATAGATCTACATGGGTTGAGATCGATCAAGAAAAATCGATCGATCATGCAGGCCAATCAAGCAGAGATTCAATTGGCCTTCCAGAGAGGTTACATTAGAGGACTTACACCCACAGCACCAGCAAAGCTGTACGACATACGATCAGAAAGAAGTTCAGGATGATGTGATCGAAATAAACCTAGAGGCAGAAGCAGAACCTCGGCCCACATATGTCAGTAAGAACCTATCTAGTGAAATGGCCGAAGCAATTGTAAATCTTTTGTGCAAGAATACAAAGACTGCTTTACTTGGTAGTATTAAGAAATGCCTGGCCTTGATAGGAATCTGGTCGAGCACCAGTTACCGATCAAGCAAGGCTTCAAACCTTACAAGCAACCGCCCAGCATAGACAGATGTCTCCTGAGATCACAGCAAAGGTGAAAGAAGAAATCGAGCGCCTCTTGGACGCTAAATTCATCAGGCCAATCCCTTACACAGAATGGCTGGCAAAGAAAGTCCCCATTGTCAAGAAGAACGGCAAAAAAATATGCATCGATTTTGAAAATATAAATAAAGCAAGACCGAAGGATGAATATCTGATGCCAATATAAAATGGCACAGCTGGCTTCAGGGCAACAAATTGCCCAATCAGTCAAGAGACGTATACCATCCGTCAAAGAGCAATCCCATCAGCAGAAGATCGATCATTCGACTGCAATGCGGCCGATTGGGAACAAATCGAGTCAAATTACTGGAGAAAACCGCTGATCGATTACAGAAATGACCCTTCAAAGCCAACATCAAGATCGATCAGACAACAGGCAATAAATTACACCTTGATAGGTGGCCTGCCTATTATACCACCATGGGACAGATGGTGTATTGCTGCGATGTTTGAGTATTTCAGAGACCGATCGAGTCATGCACTTCGTGCATGACGGAGTGTGTGGCTCACACCAGGCAGGTCCAAAAATGCGATGGTTGATCAGGAGACAGGGAAACTACTGGCCAAGCATAATCACCGATTGCATAAGATATGCCAAAGGATGTCAAGCGTTAAGGCGCCACGGACCATCTGCTCCATCCGATCCTGAAGCTTTAAAGCGATAAGCCTTTTCGAGGATGGATGGGCTATGGACATAATCGGTAAGATCTATACTCCTTCTACCAAGAGAATGTCTTTCTTTTGGTAGCTACCGATTACTTCAAGGAAGCTAAGCCAATGACAGAAGTCACCACAAAATAAAGGTAAACATTACCAAGTACAAAAGGTCATACCAAGCAGAGCTTTTTTTTTTAATATAAAAACAAATAAGAGTTCAAATGTTCAGTGCACTCAATGCAACAAATCCATTAGATGGGTAAGGCTATCATAACAGGCCTTGGCTGAGACCCTCAAGTTGCTGCAATCGAGCGATCTTGGAAAGAATCTCCTTAGCCTTCTCGTCCAAAGGCGATATCTCTTGTTCTACCTTCTTTGCGTATGAGAAATTCATTGATTTTGCCACTGGAAGATCTTTTTCAATAACGGTACGGCCATGCGATCCTTGTTGTTAAGCGAAGGGTGAGAGGTGAACTCCTTGACAACCTGCTCGAATCCAATTTGAAACTCACCCCTACTCGCATTGCCGAAGGACAAGCAGTTCTCCTCGCATGCCGAGTAATCTCCCCCTTGTCTGTAATAGAGGGCCCTTTTCTCTTCGAAAAAGCTAGTCTGTGATGCAGTGAACTCCCATTCGTCCAATTGAGGCATTGAGCCCATAGTTTCTGAGATCAGGTGCTTTCTTCTGTCCCATTAAGACTGGAGCTTCCGATATGCCCCTCGATCAGCAAAGGAGCAAGTTCATATCCTAGCCTATTGGGCCGAAAAGAACTCTTTGCTTTGAGAACCTAAGCGCTAATAGAGACTTTGCTTTCTGTAAAAGATGGTTTTCCTACAACTCGAGGAAAGAATGCCAGAGTTGTAATATGCTTGCTTGCTGGAAGTATTGGCTCTTAAAGCCTATTCTACTATCGACCGAAATTTTTTTTTGTTGGCCGATAGAGAGTATAAGACCTCCATCCTATTATGGTATGGCGGAATCACAGGGTGGCGTGTCATACACCACATACATACTCGATGACAATTATCTTTTCACATGTGGAATCGTCCCAGGATGCATCCCAGTCGATTTCGATGGAACGGTGATTGGCTTGAACGAGACTGAGTGATTTCCTGTGTTGAATACTATTTTATTTCATTTTACGCTTTTAATATACATAGTAATTTCGTATAGTAAGGTAAGAGGAGGATATGGTTTACCTGGTTTTCTATCAAAATGTAATAGGTGACGTCCGAGTGGGATTTTTTTTCTATTATGACTAATACCTTGTCGCGAGCTGGATTCGAACCAGCGCTTTCCGGTCCGGATTTCAACCTTTTTGATCGTGACTTTGTTGACCCGGTTCGTCTATTATTCTCATTCTATAAAAACTACATCCGGGGGCGACATTGTTTCTTTCTACTTTCTACCTGCCCTGCCGCCAAGGCAGAAGCCCCCTCTATACCTTCTCTGCGGCCTTCCTATTGGATGTGAAACCGCGCGTGCTCTCTCCGAATGATAGAGTCGAGCTTCGCCGGGAGTAAGACCGCTGCAGTCCAGTCCAATTCTAGTTGAATGGATCGCACATACTGCGGCTGCATTATATCTTTTTGGAGAAAAAGTAAAAGCCCATTCAATTTGGACAGTTTGTACAAGGTCCTCAATTTCCCCAGAAATATGCACCACGCTCGCACAGTAGAAGGGCGAGGCCAGGGCTTCCCACGTCCGTTCTAAAGGGATGGGTCTTCCCTCCAGCACGGGGTGACCTTTCACAAGGTCACCTGAGGGGCCGGCCCCGTTAGCCTTGGAGGAAAGGGCTGAGGAGCTTGGTCAATGGATTGAGGCGCTAAAAGCAACTTGACCAACAAATGGGGTAAGAGCCGAATGTCAAAAACGAAAAGGGAGGCAAGCGCAGGAGAACTAGAATTCACAAAACCAAGCCATGAAGCCTGGACTCTCTCTTCTCGGTACAGTACTCTTTTGTACAGCACTCTTTCCAGATAGGATAGGAGCACAGCCGACAACCAACCAAAAAAGCAAGTGTAGTTAGAGCATGGACTGCATAGCCGTCTCTGTAGTTCTCAACTTCTATCCTGTTTTTTTTTTTGATTCCAAGTTGGACTATCCTTCTTCACATGAGCAGATCCAGGAAAGACAGGGCTAGATGCATATCTTCTTGGAAGAACTGAATTAGGGCTGTCACCTTTCTTGAATCGATCCGTATGAGGGAAAGATCGAGTTAGCTGTACCGCCCGGGCGAAGGCTTCCAATCCCAAAAGAAAAGGCATTCCGCAAAGCCAACTCTTTTGACTGAACTTTCTTGCCTTAGGGCACGATCTCACTTCCCTTCCTTCTTCACTACCTACCGTACCCTTGCCTACCTGTAGTTCTAGCCTTAACGTCTTCCTTTCCTGCGGCCCAACGGGCTATCTATCATAATACGGCACGAGGGGTGAAAGCTCTTTCTTTAGATGAAAGTCGTGGCATTATGGGTTGTCGGGTCAGAAAGGCGCGTAGCTCGCTCTACCATTAATGATTGATCCACCAGAGCTCACTAACAACCGATTCCTTAATAACGAGGTAGCCATAGGGGAAAGTGGCTGGATCGAATCCATGGCTAGCATGGGTTCAAGCATCTAATCCGTTTTGGTAATTTTGAATCTTATAATCAGGTCGATTCATGCAGCATGGGGAAAAAGAAGCTTTTTTTTATAAGATCAAGCTTCCCCGCCCGCCCAGGTGTCCTTGTAGCCGTTTGAGTTCCCGGAGGTTAGTTGGTGGTTTCATTTCAAGGATGACTTTAGTTTTGGCTGGATCAACTGTGATTCCATCTCTTGTAATAAGAAACCCAAAAACTTTCCAGTTACTATCGCCAGAAAGCTTTTGAGGGCCTCATGTTGTGCTTTCGAAGTATCTTGAAGACCACTCCTAGATCTGTGAGGTGATCCACGTAACACTCTACTCTTTTATGTTGTTGATCTCGAAATATCTGCATCATAGCCCCTTTTCTAGTCTAGTAAGGTAGGTAGCACTAGCATTTTTGAGACCGAATGGCATCACTGTATAGTAGTACGTACCGAATTGAGTTCTAAAGGACGTGTGCCTTTCGTCGTCTAGATCAATTTATATTTGGTTATACCCAGACAAGCCCTCTATGAAAGAAAGATGTTCATATCCGCGGGTATTGTTTATTATGATTTCCGTGATCGGCAGAGCCTTAGGGAATGCGTTATTCGGGTCTCTGAAGTCAATACAAACCCGAATCTGCCCGTTCTTCTTGGTCACTGAGGCAATCTTTGCCAACCAATCCGGATCTTTCTCTTCTGTTATGAAACCCACATCTTTTAGTTTCTTTACTTTTTTATCAATCTTCTTCATGAGGAGTGGATGAAAGCGTCGTTGTGCTTGCTTGATGGGCTTAGCATCTGGTTTGATATTAAGCCTGTGGACGGCGATTTCAGGGTCTAGCCCAGGCATCTCAGCCTAACTCCAGAGGCTTTATGCGCATATTCATTCCTTAAGGAGCTGGACGTATTGTTCAGCTTCCAATGAAGCTAGGCTGGCACTTAGGAAGATTGGACGAGGGTGGCAGGCGCACATCTGGTAGTATTGTATAATACTAAGAGAGAGCTTCTTTTAAGAATGATCTGAAACTCAAAATTTCATACATAAGAGAAGAAAGAAAGTTGCACAATTGATCGAATAGGGACGGCAAGCGAAGAAAGAAAGGGGTGCTCTAGTCCTGGGGCCCATTCCAATAAGTTAGGGCAGGGTCTTAAGGAGTTGGACGCGTACCTGCTTCATCGGTTCGGAGTATTCTTTGGAACACTCCTCCCTTTGAAACTCTTAGCAACATTATATCCTTCGCCTAGCTACACACTGCCGAGAGCTACCCCGCCCGCCTAGCTTCTTTCTTCTTCAGCGACGCAGCACCCGCTGGTAACTCTTAGCTGCACCTGGCAAGTGATCTCCAGCTGGAAACTCTTCTTTCTTCCTTGGCAGCTGCTTTCCCGATCGCGAATCAGTAGAAGAAAAGGTTGGGAAGTGCCCGGCAAGCAAATCTCTAGCTTTTCCTTGGCCGGCAGCAAATCAGTAGAAGGAAGAAGAGTCACTTTCCAGTGGTGAGGAAGTAGTGGATTCTATTCCCATACGAGCGCACATTAAGATAATCGAAATCCGGTAAGAGAAGGACTAAGGATCAGTCTAATGGGATTTAGAGAAGATAGAAGCTGTAGTTAGTGAGTTGCCTGCCCTCGGGCTGAACTGCTGACTGACGGAATGACTTATTAAGTTAAGAGTAGCCTAGCAATGCTCAAAGATCTCGCCTAGCGGGATGGATTGCTGCTAGATTCTATACCAACACATTCTCTCCGTCGAATCGCAAGGGCTTTAGCGAAGAAAGAAATGCGGATGAAAGTGATCTAAGTAGCCCTTACTTCTGATCCTAGTGGCTATGGCTCAGGAGCGGGATAACAAAAAGTAAGGATTCGACTAGCTTTCTCACTTCAGGTTGAATCCGCTACGCACCTTTGGTTCGGTGGTATCCTGTATATAGGAGCAAGGCAGATTAAAGGAAGGAATCCCGACACTATTGTGTACACTATGAAAGTTATGAAGCATAAGATGATGGCATACACTACAGATAGCACTACTACTAGACAGTTATTGAATCGCTTGTATCAAAAAATTGAACGAACAACACACCAAGATCCGCATCCTGGGTTAATCATTGCTTCACATCATTTCATTGAGCCTTACCCTCTTGTTAACGATATTGACCTACTCTGTCTTGCGACCATGGATCTCTTAATCCAGTTTGTTTACCCATCTTTATCTGGTTACGGTAAGTTTACCATTTCCTATACCATGAAGCGATCTTACGGAGAGGAGATCTCATTTACGCTAGGTCATGCTATCCCCTTGACTTATCAAGATTGTAAGTTAATTCCAATGAGAGAGGTCTATGCTCATATATATCGATATCTTAGTAAATATACTGAAATATACGATGGAGATTCTATTGTTCGACTCATGATCCGAGTCTATATGGAAGGCAAAAAGATGGATAGGCCTGCCCTATCTTCAGAGGAGAGAGATAGCACACTATCTTCAATCATTCAAGCCGGATTTAGTGAGATCGATCCGCAAGAGAGATCCGAAATCGTAAGCATAAGCGTAGCTATCCAACCCATATCACAGCACTCAAACCATGTAGCACAAAGCTGAAAGCATTCATGGTTGCCGATACCGAGACTATACTGATCGATAACGTTCATAAGCCTTATGCTGCTGGTCTCATGATGGTTCGTCCCGGTGAAGAGATCAAGCATAATATGATTGATACCTACTTCAGTGAAGACTACTCTATAATCTTGGATTCCTTTGAAGAAAGGAGTACTAAGGTTCTTTATGACTTGGTATTAAGGATATTAACGATTGTTAGACAAGAAAAATCAGCTTTAACTATTTACTTCCACAACTTTTCTAGATTCGATGGAATTCTCTTGCTTAAGCACCTAGCATGTCATCACAAGAGGTACAAGCTAAAACCACGGATGAGGAACAATAGGCTTTACGAGTTAGCTGTCTATTCAGGTAAGAAGATGTTATTCTGCTTCAGAGACTCCTTGAATCTACTCCCTGGCAAACTGAACTCCATAGCTAAGAATCTATGCCCGGAGCTTGGCCAGTATGATAAAGGCTCAATCCCATATGATGAGGTGACACAGTCAAATCTGGCAAGTATGAAAATAAGCTTGTTAGACTATATGAAACAGGACATCCTTCTCCTTGGAGGTGTAATGCAAAAAGCTCAAGAGATATATTGGAAGCTGTATAAGATAGACATAGAAAGCAAGATAACCCTATCCTCACTGGCTATAAGCATCTTTCGTCAAAAATACTACGATGCTTCTAATTGGCCAATTCACATCCCAAACAAGAATGAAGACTGTTTTATAAGGCGTGCCTACTACGGTGGTCATACAGATGCATACAAGCCATATGGCTTTGACCTATACTACTACGATGTGAACTCTCTTTATCCCTTTATTATGAAGGAATTTCCTATGCCTGGTGGTGTGCCAGTCTGGCATGGAAATCTGGAAGGCAAGGACTTAGATAGCATCTTTGGCTATATTGAGGCATATGTGGTATGTCCGAAGACTATCAAGAAGCCCTTTCTACCCTATCGAGACAAGAATAACACTCTAATCTTTCCAACCGGGGAATTTGTTGGAGTATACTATAGCGAGGAGTTAAAGTATGCAAAAGGCCTAGGCTACACAGTGCTCCCAATCTCGGGCTACCTCTTTGAGAGGATGGAAAGCCCATTCAAGGACTTACTTTGTTAGCTCACTCTTTGAGAGCAGGTTAGAGGCAAGGAAAGAAGGTAATGAGGCAATGGCCTATGTGTACAAGATCATTATGAATTCGCTATACGTTTGGCATTAACCCTAAAAGCACTACAGCCGATATCTGCGATGAAAATAAATCAAAATATTTGATCAAGCATAGTGAGTTGATATTCGGTGAAATGCTTAGCGAGAACAAATACATCGTTGCCTACCATAGCAATACCGATAAGGGTGAAGATTATTGGAATCCACCGAAGTACTCTGCTGTCCAAATAGCTGCTGCGATCACAGCCTCGGCTAGGATCTATATGTACCCCTTATATCTCAAGAGAGGACTGCTACTACACGGACACAGACTCTATTGTGCTTGGTCAGCCACTACCTAATGAATTGATTTCTTCTTCTGTCTTAGGTATGTTTAAGCTAGAGGACAGAATCATGAAAGGTTACTTTTTAGCACCGAAATCCTATTTCTACACCGCAATAGAAGGCACCAATGTACTCAAGTACAAGGGCGAAAAATATGGTCTATCCGGAATGGTTTAAGTCGCAGTACGCGGACCCTTCTCGTACAGAGACGGTACCGGTGGAACAAAACTTCCGGATTGATTGGCACACTCTTAACATCATCAAGAAAAAAACATTGGTCAGGCTTGGGATTAAGCAGGGGACCAAGAGGATACCAGTATATCACAGAGATGTATGGGTTGATACTGATCCAATTGATATCATAGACTTGTCTTGCCTAGATCACATTGGAAAACAAATAAGAAAATCACTAAGGAATGAAGTCAGACTACTACAGAGTGAAAATAACATTCTCAATGAGAAATTCTCTCAGAAGGAAAGAGAGATAGAAGAGAGATACAAAGAGATTAATCTTACTAAAGACAGAACGCTATTAGATAAAGAAGAAGAACCAACAGAGGTGACTAAAGACGAGAAAGCTAAAACAGACGAAGACGAGGAAAAAAGATGAATGAATAGACAAAAGAAGATGAATGAAAATAGAAAGAATTTCTCCCAAAAGAAGATAACAGATAACTATCGCCGTTGGACCGCGGATCACTGCTGACGGGAAGGGCTAAAAGAAAACCAATAGTGAAAGAAGCCCGCATGCCCACTCTTCTTTCCCACCCCATCTATTATTCATAGGAAAATTCATAATAGATGGGGTGGCCTCGTTTTATATAAAATAAAACTACACCTTTCATTTCAAAAAGAGAAGGGGGTCAAAAAAAAGAATTGTCACCTCAAGCGGCGGTAGAGGGTAGTGCCTAAGTGAGTTCCCTTTCCTTATTGACCGACGAATCGTTCGGGTTTTTCCCTCCAAATCCATCTTGGACTTTGCTTTGAAAATCCTTGATTTCGGCGGAATTGGTCGCGGGGTTTATCGACTCCGTTGCCTTTTCCTTTTCCAGCTCCTTGATTAAGCCGAACTCGTCGGCCCTAGTTTGAACGTTGCAGTCGTGTTCTGCCGGACTTCGGAGATTTTTTCTCCATCGCCGAGAGCCCCCATCCTCTTTTCCACATTTTCTAGGATAAGCTCCTCAGCCCTTTCCTCCAAGGCTAACGGGGCCGGCCCCGGACGAATTAGGCGAAAAAGGCCGTAATCTCCAATGGGGGGACTCTTTTGGAGATGAAATAATGGAACAATCTTCCCCCAAACCGGGGAAGATTGTATTAGATACCCGAGAACCATAATCTTTCCTAGGAACAGCTTCTACGACGATAGATAGGGGTCAGGTTTGTTTGGCATCTATGCCCCCTGCCCTCCAAACAGTATGGGAGCCTTTCAGCTCGTACTGCTCACACTCCTAGATCTTCACGGCACCTCCTCTACCATAGTGTGAGCTGGGAGCAGCTCCGAAAAGCGAGGCTACTAAAAAATTCGCTTTCAACAACGTCAACAACACCACGAAAAAAGTAAACTATGGTTGCCCACTGATCTGATCATAGGTCAAATCCAATCCCTTCGCCTCTCGGAAGCGAGAAAGCGAGCAGCAAGCTGAAAAAGCCCAAATCCCTTTCTCTAATAACGAAGTTGGGTTGCTTCATAGCTCCTTCCCATCCATCTTGACCGGGAAGAGGGGGGAGGTTCTTGCGGAAGTCCTGCCCGCCCTTCTCTATTTTGAGGGATCCCTCATATTATATTGAGGCTAGCCAGTTTCCCGGACTCGTAAGAGAAGGCTAGGAAGACGAAGAGGGTTAGTAGTCTCTGCCGTTGCAGGTCCTTCTCCTGTAGCTGAAATGGCCCTCTCTTTTTTTTGTTTTGTTTGTTCATCGCGGCACGAAATCATGAAGAAGCTGGAATAACTCAGAAAGAGAGTGATGCCTAGCCGTTGAGAGCGTCTGTTGTCTTTGTAGAGGAACAGTACGATCTTGGACTGGCCCCCTTCGCATGACCTAGAAAGAAAAAGAAGTCCGTGCTACTATAAGGCCTCTAAACTCCTCCCTCAGGACACTATTGCGTTGCCCATGGGGACGGGGTAGCCCCGACTTCCATAGGTCCTTGGTTCGACCTCCTAATGAGAATGGAGGTCCTTGCGCGGGCGTCTCCTCCCTAAGACTTGCTTGCTCTGTATGGAGTGCCCCGTGGTTCCTCGAGTGCCAGCCGCAGAGAGGAATGCCATCAACTAGGGCGCTATTGGCCACTAACCACTCGCTCGCCGGCCGCTCGGGCTCCGCGTTTCAAGTTCGTTATCCTAACCGTCTTCTCCGCTCCACCGGGAGCCAGGCCCCTTCTTCTATCTTATCTACTGCCTTGCTCCTCGGCTCCCTACTGCTCCAGCCGCTCGCTGTAATAGCTTGCTTCTCGGGTGGCTCGCACCCTGGGTGGTGCGGCTGAGCCAGAGTGGGCTCAGCAGTCGGCCTATGTTTCCGGGCGCACGCATAAAGGCATGATTAGTTCCACAAATCTCACTGCACTGACCATAGTAAACTCCTTCGCGTTGTACCAAAATAGAGGTCTGATTTAAACGACCAGGTACAGCATCACATTTGACACCTGAGGAAGGTACAGCCCAACTATGAGGTACATCAGCAGATGTTACAAGAAAACGTAGATGAGTTTTAGCTGGTACAACCACTCTATTGTCCACCTCTAATAAACGTGATTGACCCAATTCTGGATCATCTTCTGGAATCGTATAACTGTCAAAAGTGAGTGACTGTTCATCGGAACTGTTATAGTCCGAATACTCATAAGGTTGGGTCGACGCCTGCCTCCCCCCAAACTGTACTTGCAAGTTTCCCCGCAAAAAGCTCTCCACGCCTACTCTTAGAAAGAGCACTATTTTTCTTTTAGGTAGTTCTCCCGACCGTAAGACCCTTTATGAGTAAGGGGAATCGAAGGCCGGGGAAAGTTTATTGGCAACAGGCGACCCTTTTTCACCCATACCTACCTACCCTATGTATTCGAGGGGGAGGCTGGAATCGAAAAAGACCTGGTTCCACACATATAAGACAAGTAGTTGGTATGGGACGACCTGTTTACCACGGAAAGCTAATTTTATCCTATAGTAGTCTTCTTTGTTCGATAAGCGAAAGGGATGCTAGTCGGCTCGGCGAAGTTGTAGGCCCCAATGGATCAGATCCAGAGTGATTCCTCACCTATCCTGTCAGGGGCCCGGTTGAACACTCGAGTATAGATTCCCTATGCTTATGTGAACGGCCAGGGCCGGCCAGCCCGTAGATCTAAAAGGATCCATCCATAGGCCTGACCGGATATCGTTTGTCCACAAAAAAAAGTGGTTTTTTAGTTCATGAGACCTCGAATTCCCACGTTCCAGCGTGCATTATGCCAACAGGTCCCACCCCCAACTCTAGCTGAGAAGTTGAGTCACCCCCTTTTTTTTTTTCAGAAAAAGAATAGAATAAAGAAAGAGATAGTATATATCCTGTATCGATCATAGGATCACTCTATGAATAGGTCAATTCTCTGTGACCCCCCACCGTTCACGACATCCCTTGCTTCTCGCTGCGAACGGCTCCTCGGTGGAGGAGTAGAAGCGCTGGTCCCCTTCGGTCAAGTTGCTTGTGCCTGCTGTTACCTACCGTAGGACCTCCGTCCCCGAAGCGAAGAAAGAGGAGCAGGAACAAGAGGTTGTCCTCTCCCGGCCCAGTAGTTCCGCAACTACTACCGTGGTTGTTGCCAACGGGGATCCCCCATTCCGAAAGGTTACTGGGCCGGCCGTTAGGTCCAAAGTTGTATGCCACTGCTATGGTGCCGATAGATTTACTACTTCAGCGCCGTTATCGGACATTGCAGGCTGAGCATCTATTTATCGTATATCGCTCCACACCGAGAAGAGGGATGGGTACCTCCAGCAACAACAAGAATAGAACCATAGGCTCCTGGGAGCATTTCGGGGTATAGGTCTAACCACCTCAACTCCCCGTTTCTGGCATGCTATAGTTATTCTAGTCTCTCGACGGCGGGAATGGGAGATTACCGGTAAG